CTTTTTCCTAAATAATTTTTGATAGGGATATCCCCTAGTATATCAAAAAATTTGCCCTTATGTTTATGTGTGTTGTAATTATAAAAACTCTCTCGATTCTTATTTACTTGGAATGGTGATCCATAAATATATGGGTCCCTCTTATTTTCATAATTAATAGATCTATAAGATAAAAGATTATATCTATAGTATTTTTGAAAATTCTCATTTTGATTTGGTAATGAATATACTTCGTAATCGTTTTGTTTTTTGTAATGAATTAATAGGTCTTTTTCATATGAATTCTCTTTGTTTAAATCTTGATTTTGAATTGTACGACATTTATTGATTCTATTTTTCCATTTTGCTGCTATTAATCTAGACCATCTAATCTGAGATAAATGGTATTGATAATGACCTCTTAACCAGTTTTTCCATTGATTTATTCCAGAATTCCGAAGTTTCTTATGTCTTAATTCATAATGAATTATTCCTTGTTTTCCAAAATAATCTTTTATTGAAGTCTTAAGAAAAAAAGACGTTCCGTGATATTGAAGAATAGATCTTAACTTATACAAGTTAAGAACTTGTGTTTGTGATATTTTGTAAAATACATATGCTTGTGACAAGGAGGATAAGTCAAAAAAATTCTGTGAATTCTTATTACTAATATTATAAAGTGACTTTTTTATAGTCGAAATAAAATTCATTTTATTTTGATTTGTTTTATTAATTCTTTTTTTATTTTTTTTATTATTGTAAATGGATTTATCAATCATTTTTTTTGTTGATTCAACAAAAAGTTGTATATTAATTCTGGGAATATTAATAATAGATAGAAGGATATCTGCGTATATCCTTTCAGTGAAAAATTTTATAAAATAATGTAATTTACGGATTAATCGAGTATTTCTTCTTTTTAATATTTGCCAATTTGGTGATTCCAATCTTTTAGCATTATAACTTGTTTTATTAGGACTATCATTTATTTCTGGAGTCACTTTTTTTTTATTTTTTGTAATTCTTTTTATTTGATTTCTGATTGTGCTTGTTCTATCAGTCAGATCTTTCATTTTTTTTTCTGTCAGTAAAAAATTTGTCCAATATGTAGATTGAATTCGACTAAAGGATTTATGAATTATATGATTGCGGGTTATAGAATCTTTTTCTTTTTTTTTTTTAGTTTCGCTTGATTTATATATTTCTCTCAATCTAAATAATAGAATTGGATTTACTTTTGAGAGTTCTTTTTTTATTTTTTTTAAAAACGGAATGCCCTTGATAATCCATTTTTTTGTTTTTTTTGAGATATTTAGAAATTTTGTTCTTTCTTTTAAAACTTTTAGAAATATAAAATACTTTTTTTTCAATTTTTCAATTTTTTTTTCGAGTTTCTTAAAAATGGGTTCAAAAAAGGAAGGCCGTTTTTGGGGAGAACCAAAAGGAAGTTCAGCTTCCATTCCCCAAACCGTTAAAAAAAAAAAATCATCTTTTTGTCCTTTCTTTTTGATTCGATCTATATGAGAGGACCGTGGCTTAGATCTGTGCCAGGGTTTCAGACAGAAAGGAAATAGCATCTTTATTTGAATACCGTCTATTAACCAATTTTTCGGAAATTCTGTTTCTGATAATTGAACACCATTATAGGTGCATTTAACATGCATTTCTTTATTCCATTCATTTAAATCCTCAGACCACTCAGGAAATTGTAATAATAGCATACGGCCAATATTTTTAGCTATTATCAATGACGGTAATATAATATATTTTCTAAGAATCGATTGAGTTATTAACATGGAACCTCTTATTACTTGAGCAAATGGAATGGTATCCCAGGCTTCTGCTACTTCTATCCGCGCTTTCTCTTTTCTTTTGTTCTCTTCTTTTTTGTCCTTTTCCTTTTTTTCCCTTTCTTTTATTTCTTCTTCTGTATAATCTGAAATTTTGAATTCTGCTCCCTTTCCTATACAATTTCTAAAAATGAGTTTTATCAGTTCGGAGATATCAAAAAAAAAAAGGTGTGATTTGTCTATTCTGTCCAAAAAAAGCGGAGAATGTGCATTTGCTTGAAAAAGTTCCCAAATAACTGTTTTACATCTTTGGACTCGCATTGAACCTTTGATTATGTCTCGACGAAAATCAGATTGTTGCGAATATCGTATCAAAGCTACTTCGTCTCTTTTATTAGAATTATTAGTATCCTTATTATTAGGATCGGTATTTCCCCGGTTATCAGTAAAAATCACTACACGTTTGGCTTTTCTTGAACGAATCTGATAATCTATTGGTACTTCTTCTTCACTTTCTCCTTCCTGTTGTTCTAATTCGTTGATTAATTTGTATGACCATCGAGGGACTTTTTTACTGATTTCTTTTATTCCAATAGATTTTTTTTTTTTTTTTTGATCATTAAGATCACTTCTAATTGCATTGAATAAAAATTTTGTTTTATTTTCGGAATCCATTCTTCCTTGTTCTGAAAATAAAGAAGATCCTTTCAAATTCAAATTTGATTTAAGTT